AGCAGCAAAACAAGACAGAAACAGGCCAGTTATCATTATTAAGAAAACCCATTTATTGGGTAGTAAAGAACACAAATGAAAGGATAAAAAGGTCGATTGAAAAAAAAAGAATTTACAAGATATGGTTTATCTGCATCTGTTTATCCTAAACTTAGTTATAGAAAAAACAGGATTCTTGCGTTTTTTCCCTCCTGCTGAGAAAGCATTCGTTCTTCAGCCCAGTTCCTTTTCTTTCTCAAAATCAAAATACTTCAATTGGTACGCGCAAGAAATAGGCCAATTCCGCGGCTTTTTGTTCAATTTCTCGTGGAGTCAAATTCTCATCAGTACGAGTCAACGGAACAGCCCCCCGGCCTCTGATATCCATATAAAGGACAGGACGAGCAAAAATACCCTCTTTAACTTCTATTCGAACGGATTGAATATCTTTTATAAGGAATCGCAGGAATATGCGACGATTTTTTCCAGGAAATCCCCAACGAAAAATACACACTATTCCTTCCTTTCTATCAAATCGATCATAACCACTACCTACATTCCAGGAGATTGTGCACCACAAATAGGAACTAATAAAGAGACCCGCAATCCCGTAGAAAGACATCACGATCCCCTGTGGAAAAAAAATGATTTGCTGAGACGGAACAAAAGATATTAAATTTCTACCAAGAAAACTGGAAGTTCCAACCAACAAGAATCCTAATGAACCTAAAAAAACGATAAGGGCCCAGCAAAAATTACTTAGTTTTCGAGACCCCGTTATAAGTTCTATCCATATATGTTCTGATCGCCAACTCATACTTCATCCGATTGCATTTTATTGAAATTGAGAGAATACCCCAAATGATTTTGACTTTACTTTTTTTGTTTCCGAATGAACTTTCATTAACTAGCACTAGTTTGGTGTGAACTAGCACTAGTTTAATGGGAACTTTTAGGGGTAATTCATCAAATTTGTTTAGATCTAAAATAATAACATACCCCTCATATGATCCCAATATACATATTGATATACATATAGATCGACCAACTTTACATTTTAGGCATCCAGCGATCCTGATCTATTTGAAACTGGCTAGAATTGAGTTACCTACTAGATCATTTTCTGCAGGCATAAGAGCTTTTTCCTTTATGTTCGGCAGAAATCATATGTTCTACCCTATATTTCTTTTCCGAAATAAATATCTATGTTATGCTACAAGTATAAGTTTCAAAAAAAAAACGAATGAGATTGGGTCCCCTCAGATCTAAACAATCTTGTTTTTTTGAACATGAAGAAATAAAGAAGCCATTGCAATTGCCGGAAATACTAGGCCTACTAAAGGCACAAAAATAGAGGGAAAGTGGAAAGTTGTCATAAAATGGGGTACCTCGGTTTATTATTTGTACCTGTTCTTATTTTTTTTAATATCATATTTTATATTTATACTAATTATAATTAATAATTGTAATTATTATGAATTCGTAGTTATTATTAATTAATTCAATTTGAAAATTTTTCATTAGAGATATTAAGTATCTAAGTGAGTATATAGAATAAGTCCAAGGAATGTAGAACTAAATAAATGAACTTATTCATCTATCTACATGAAAGATACATATGATAATTCATTTCTTTCTTCGTTTCTTTGTGTTTTGTTCTTATCTTCGAATTTAATAAAGAAAGAGTTATCCGCAACTTTTGATTTTGATTCTTTCTACAATTAGATCTTAAGTCGCCAAAGAAAACTCCCTTTTTAGTGACTTTGATTCCGATAAGCTAAGATTCGGATAAGATTCGGATAAGCTAACTACTTGTTTGCTACAAATAAAAAATGGAACTTAGTGCACTCTACTTGATTGAATTGGAATTCAAAGGAAAGAAGGCGTGGAGCTTAAATAACTCACTCAGAACACTTTTCAAAAGATTACGCGGTACGATTAGGTCGAATAAGCCCTTCTGGAATAAATATTCAGCCGCTTGTGAACCTTCGGGTACTGTTTTATTCAATGTTTGTTCAATTACTCTTTTACCCGCAAATGCAATGTAGGAGTTTGGTTCGGCAATAATAATATCTCCCAACATACCAAAACTGGCTGTTACCCCACCAGTAGTAGGAGATGTAAGGATTGATACATACAATAACTTTTTATTTGATTGATAATCATATAAAGCAGACGATATTTTAGCCATTTGCATTAGGCTCAAACTCCCTTCTTGCATGCGCGCTCCCCCCGAAGCGCACACTATAATAAGAGGTAGAAATTGATTGGTAGCGTACTCAATCAAGCGGGTGATTTTCTCCCCGACTACGGATCCCATACTACCCCCCATAAACTGAAAATCCATAACCCCAATTGCTACAGGAATACCATTTAGTTGACCTATGCCTGTTTGAACAGCCTCAGTTAATCCTGTCTTTCTTTGATAAGAATCAATCCGATCTTTATAAGGCTCCTCCTCCGAATGAAATCCAATGGGATCCAGAGAGACCATGTCTTCATCCATAGGGTCCCAAGTACC